ATGGGAGCTAGCACAGTACATAGTCCTTTCTTTAACTTCGTTTCTAGATGGCTTTTTTCAACAAACCACAAAGACATTGGAATTTTATATTTAATTTTTGCAGCAATTTCTGGGCTTGCTGGAACGGTTCTTTCTCTTTATATTAGAATAACTCTAGCAACTCCGAACTCGGCATTTTTAGAATATAACCATCACTGGTATAACGTTGTTGTTACCGGCCATGCTATATTAATGATTTTCTTGTGCGCCACTGAGGCTTTAACAACTGTGCATAGTAAGTATGCAAGGACTGCAACAATGTCCTTTAAACTATTCGACCTACCTTTGAGTGAAAACAAAATAGGGGAAAGTAGCATGTCGAAAAAGCCCATTTGCTGGGAAGCGGATATCCCAAAAAATACTGGGTGAAGTAGGTTACCTATGAATAGGATGTTAATTTCGAATCTGAGTCAATGGTTGGGTTGCATGACCAAATGTTTTTACCGCAATCGAACATTTGTAAGAGCTTGTGAGAGTAGAAGAAATCAATATCAAGGGTTGCCTCTTACAGCCACTATTATACCAGATGTAATATGTATGACTAAAGGAGTTCTAAGGGTAAATATACCAGTTGTTAAGGTAACTGTGGGATTGCCTAAGTCTCGAAAGAGATATGGTAACGGAGGATTGATAGTAACAGCTACTAAAACGCAAGTTTTTAGTAATACGTCTAAAGTAATGTTTAGAGAATGCAAAGTAATCCAGCGGAGGGAGCTAACCACTTTTAACCTAGGATTGGGTCATAAGAAGTTAGTTCAAAATTTAGATAATAAATTCTATAAAGATAAAATTTGTAATCCTGAAAGGTTAATTCAAGCTTATGAACTTGTCAGTAAAAATAAAGCGAGCAATACTAAGGGTATTGATTCAGAAACTTTAGACAGTTATTCAAAAGATACAATTTACAGTGTTAGTAAAAGTTTAAAAGATCATAGTTTTAAGTTTAAACCAATAAGACTAGTGGAAATACCAAAACCTAATGGGGGTATTCGCAGATTAGGCATATCAAGTCCTAGAGATAAAGTTATTCAGAAAGTTATGGCAATAGCTTTGGAGGAGATTTACGAAGTTAAATTTCTAAACAGTTCGCATGGGTTTAGGCCTAAGAGAGGAACGCATTCCGCTTTAAAGTCAGTTATACGTTGGAATGGGGTGAAATGGTTTATTGAGGGGGATATTTCTAAATGTTTTGATACTTTGGATCACCATGTTTTAGAACAGTTATTGAAAAAAGAAATATCTTCAAAGCCTTTCATAGATTTATATTGGAAAGCTGTAAAATCACATTACATAAATCCTGTAAATAAAATTGAAGAATTTAGTAGTGTCGGGATTCCACAGGGTAGTTCTCTTTCTCCAATACTTTCAAATATATATTTACATGAACTTGATAAGTTTATGCAAATGAAAGTTGAGACGTCTAAAAAAAGTGGGCCAACCAGTAAAGACCATCCTGACTATAAAAAGGTGCATACTAAGATATCGAATCTGAGACAGTATTTTTCGCCAACGTATAGGCGTAATCGTAGTCTTACTAAAGAACAAGAAAGGTTAAAAGAAATACTAAAATTAGAAAAAGTTCGGTCCAAATATCCATCTAGAATTCAAGGTTCAGGGTATCGAGTGTATTACGTTCGGTATGCTGATGATTTTTTAATTGGTATAAATGGACCCTGTCGAATTGCAGAAAAATTAAAGCAGGAACTCCAAGTATTTCTTTTAAATAAATTGAAACTTACTCTTAATGTAGAAAAAACGAGAATTACTCGTTCAGACCAAGGTGCTTATTTTTTAGGTGCAAGACTAAAGCGCCATGCAAGTCGAACTAACGACCAAAAGCGGCGGGTAAATTCAACTACTAAGACTGGAAGAAAAGTTCGTGCTAGAATGTCTCAAGGCAATATCATCGCGTTAGCTCCTCTAGATCACTTAGTACGAAAACTCCAATCGCAAGGTATTTGCAGAATTAGAAACTTAAGAAAACGGGATGTAATACCAACAAGGAAAACTGCCTGGACTAATCTTGATCTTATTTCGATCATTAATAAGTATAATAATGTTTGGCAAGGACTTTTAAATTATTATTCTTTTGCCTATAATAGATGCCAATTAAATTACATTCAATACCTATTACACCATAGTTTAGCTTGCACTTTTATGAACAAATTGAAGCTCAACTCTCGAAGCCAAGTCTTTAAAAAATATGGTAAAAAAATTCAAGTTGAAAATGATCAGGGCAAGTTAATAGGTTTTAAATTGGAAAAAACCTTGCCAAGAATTGAGAAATTTTCGAATAGTGTCTTACCATCTGGCTTTGAAACTTTTAAACACAGTCTTAGAACTCAAAGTGTCTTTGATAAACCATGTAAAATATGTGGCACAAAACGTAATGTGGAAATGCATCATAGAAGACCTTTAAAGGCTCATAAAACTGACAACACTATAAAAGGTATAAAAATTAATTTATCACGTAAACAAATACCATTATGCGCCTCATGCCATCAAAGAGTGCATAATGGTCTTTATGATGGTCCTGGAATTTATTAATATTAAATTTTAACTTCGCAGAGAGCCGAGTGCGATGAAAGTCGCAAGCCCGGTTCGGAGGGGAGGTTGTGATTCCTTTAAAATGGACTGCGATCTTACCCTACTTTAGTTATGCCTGCGTTGGTTGGAGGGTTTGGAAATTATTTTGTTCCTTTAATGATAGGTAGCCCAGATATGGCTTTTCCTCGAATGAACAATATTAGCTTTTGGTTATTACCACCTTCACTGTTGCTGTTAATTGGTTCCGTATTGTGTGAAGCAGGAGTTGGAACTGGATGGACTGTTTACCCACCCCTTTCAAGTGTAACTGGACATTCTGGAGGTGCCGTAGATTTGGCTATTTTTAGTTTACATCTATCAGGAGCAGCTTCTATTTTAGGAGCTATTAACTTTATTTCTACTATTATCAATATGAGATCAAAAAGTCTACCATTTCATAGATTGCCTTTATTCGTATGGGCAATTTTCATTACAGCTTTTCTTTTGTTGTTGTCACTGCCTGTGCTTGGGGGTGGTCTTACAATGCTTTTGACTGATCGAAACTTTAACACAACCTTTTTTGACCCTGCGGGAGGAGGTGATCCTGTATTGTTTCAGCACTTATTTTGGTTTTTCGGTCACCCGGAGGTTTACATCTGTGCGCCGTTGTGCCCTTTCTCTTCGCCGGTTGCGTTAGTGCGACCATGCTAAATTATTCACGAAATCATGCTATTTCGTTGCATTAAAACGTTAGCCCCTGGCTTAGACCGAAAAGTCCCTGTCAGAAGCGGGCTAAAAAGTCGATTGAGAGGTCCTGTTTTCCTCAAGAATTGTCGGCGAGTTACGTCACATATGGCTAGGTTAACAAAGCTGTCACACCATGTCTGCCTTCCACTGGGCTTTAATTCTATAACAGGTATCGGATTTTACGTGTCATGGCTTCCAACCAGGATGTATTGGAAGTCTCGAATAATTGACTCGAGATACAACTATCAGTTGATTTATATGGTGCAGCGGCCTAAGTGTGGCCTTAGCGGAGGTTTGGGAACTGCGGGAAACCCTAAGGGTCGAAAGACCTATGGGAGCGGAGGACTCGTAAGGAGTCTAGGTACTAAGCGTTCCTTTTCAGCCACTACCTTTAGCGCTTCGGCGTGCGGTAGTTTAGAGGAATTGGTGAATCGTAACAGGTTAAACATGCAGTTAATTAATGGTAAGTTAATTCATATTATTGCAAATCCAGAGGTCCTTGTTCTAGCGTACGAGACCATTAAGAGCAAACCGGGGAATGAAACTCCTGGTTTTGATACTCAGACCCTGGATGGGATTGATTTCAATTGGATTCAAAATACCAGCGAACTATTATTAGCGGGAAAGTATAAGTTTAAAGCAGCTCGTCGTGTATACATACTTAAAAAGGGTAAGAATAAAAAGAGACCGTTGACTATCAGCAGTCCTAGGGATAAAGTGGTTCAACAAGCCATGTATCTTGTCCTGAGTGCGATTTATGAGCCATCATTCTTAGAGTGTTCTCACGGTTCACGCCCAGGTAAAGGCACTCACACTGCGCTTAAGTCTATAATGTTGAAGTTTCAAGGTGTAAAATGGTGCATAGAAGCGGATATTGATAGTAACTTTCCTTCCATTTCTCATAAGATACTCTTAAGCCTTCTTAGAAAGCGCATTTCTTGCGAAAAGTTTTTAACTTTAGTAAAGAGATCTATTAAGGCAGGCTTTATTGAAGATGGAGTCTTTAAGGAATCTAATAAGGGACTTTTCCAAGGGAACGTTACTAGTCCGATTCTCAACAATATCTATCTCCACGAGCTGGATGTATTTATGGCCGGATTGTGTGAAGACTTTACTTTAGGCAAATCTCGTAGGAAATCGAGCTCTTTCAGGAGTATTCAATACATGATTGAAAAAGCAACTGATGTGGAAGGTAAGAAAAAGCTTCGTAGGAAGCTATGGCAGACTCATAGTAAAGATCCCATGGATCCCAACTTTAAAAGACTCTTTTATATCCGCTATGTTGACGACTTTGTTATTGGCATAATTGGGTCTAAAAAAGATGCTGCTGATATCAAGAGGAGAGTGAAGCGCTTTCTGAAGGATAACCTAATATTGATTCTAAACGACGAAAAATCGTCAATTACCCAATTCAGCAAGACTCCTATTTCTTTTTTAGGTACTTTGATTCAAAGTAACTGGGAGACTGAAAAACAAGTCAAGTTGGTAAGGAGAAAGAACGTTTTGAGGAAAGTTAGGATTACAGGCCGTCCAGCTTTAAAAGCACCTATCAAAGATCTCTTCTTGAAGGCTACAGTGAACGGATTTTTCAAAAAGAAAGCTGGAAAGTTCGTCCCTACTAAGGTAGGATGGCTCATTAACCTGGACCACGCTGATATCTTACGATATTACAACTCTGTTATAAGAGGAATCCTAAATTTCTATTCGTTTGCCAACAATAGAAAGTCCCTCGGTAGCTTAATTCATGGTTTAAAATTTTCGTGTGCACGAACCTTAGCTTTGAAATATAAACTGCGGTTTGCTTCTAAGACATTTCGTCGATTTGGTAGTAAGTTAAAGTGCCTTGACACAGGGTTGGAACTATTTATTCCAAAAACTTTTCGCGCGATAAAAATGTTTGCTACAAATGAGCCTATTCCCGATAAGTTCTTGTTCAAGCGTTGGAATAACAAGCTTACCAAAAGTAACTTGTTTAGGTATTGTGTTATATGCGGCTCGAGTCATCATGTCGAAATGCACCACGTTCGAAAGATTAAAGACTTGAAATCCAATGCTCGTGGAAGCAAGATGGATTTTTTTACCATGCAAATGGCTTCAATTAATCGTAAACAAGTCCCCCTTTGTCGAACTCACCACAAAGATTTGCATAGGAATAAACTTTCTTTTTTAGAACGGCAACAGTTCAAAGCTGGTCTCGACCGTTTGAAATAAAGGGATTTTTTAACTTTTAACTGCTTTGTATGTTATATTAGTTTAGTATTGAGAGCCGTATGACGTGAAAGTGTCATGTGCGGTTCGGAGGGATCGTGGTCAATTCTACTTCGGTAGTTTACTAAGGTTTTTTTACTATGATTGCCCATGGGACCCTACTGATTCTTCCAGGATTTGGTATTATTAGTCATGTTATTGTAACAGCGTCTAATAAGCCGATCTTCGGATATTTAGGTATGATCTATGCAATGCTTTCAATTGGTGTTTTAGGATTTATTGTGTGGGCACACCACATGTATACTGTTGGTTTAGATATAGATACTCGAGCATACTTTACTGCTGCAACCATGATAATTGCAATTCCTACTGGAATTAAGATCTTTAGTTGGTTAGCTACTCTTTGGGGAAGCTCACTTGAATTAAAAGCTCCTTCGTTGTTTGCTTTAGGATTTATCTTTTTATTTACAGTTGGAGGTGTTACTGGAGTTGTGTTAGCTAATTCTGGGATTGATGTCGGACTACACGACACTTATTATGTGACTGCTCATTTTCATTACGTCGGGCGACTAAAAACTCAAGTATCTAGCCTTTATGAGCGTTTATACTCATGGAACACAAGTATTAGCATCGCTATCCTTTTAGGATTGGTAAGGTGTAAGAGCTTATTTACTTGTGGTATGCATGGTTACGGTAATTCATTGATAAACAAACATGGGATCGTGGAACCCCGTTGCTATTTGAAAGTAACGCCAAAGTCTTCCGAAGTCAAGAGCACGTTTGTTGGTTTCGGTATAAATAAAAGTTGGATGAAGCCGTCTAAGCTTAATCAATGTAACCTAAACATACGTTATTATGGTACAAGTGGGAATTTAGGAAATGCTAGGATTGATAGAGGCTTCTCTACCCCTAGTAGAAGCGAAGTAAGAGTAGTGGGCAACGGTATCGAATACACACCTGTTGTGTATGAACCAAAAGCTTACGAAGTACTTCAGTCGAATAAGAATTATGCTCGCGCTCTTATGGCAGCGCTTAAGCTATTCAAGATTTATGATAAAAGAATTCACAAAGCATCTAAAATAGTTAAAAATACGTTCACTCCCTATAATATAATGATGGCGTATTTGAACTATTATGAACTTTGTGACATTGCCGATAACTACACCAAAGGGGCAGGTGCCTTAAAATTGCCCTTATACCAAAATCTTTGTGATCCTTGTTTTTTGTTAATTGCATATTCAAGCTTAAAGAATAAAAGTGCATCTGGAGTAGATAATGTTCCTATTGATAATGTCACTTTGGCTGCTATTCTTTCTTTGAGTAAAGAACTACAATCCAAAAAGTACTCACCCAAACCAACCAAAAGAATTTTTATTCCGAAGGCTGATGGAAAAATGAGACCACTTGGGATTGCCTCTTCTAGAGATAAGATTGTTCAACAAGCTTTGAAAATTATTTTAGAGCGAGTTTTCGAAAATGTCTCCCTAAACTCATCTCACGGATTTAGGTTAAATAGAAGCTGTCATACTGCGCTTAATAGTATTTATAAAAGATGGCGCGGTGTGAAATGGTTTATTGAATGTGATTTTGTCCAATGTTTTGATAGGATTAGTCACCCAATAGTGCTAAGTATTTTTAATGAATATGTTGATGACTATTGGACTTCTATTCTTATTAATAAATTTATGAAAAAGGGCTTTATTCATTTTGGTAATTTATGTGATAGCTCTTTGGAACTTAAATTGGGCACTCCTCAAGGCTCTCTCATTAGCCCATTAATCTGTAATATCTTATTGCATGAATTAGATGTCTTTTTAGAAAAATACTGTTTAAAATTTTCGAATTTTGACAGTTCGTCCAGAAAGACTTCTGATGAATATAATGCGACAAAGCGCTACCAAAATACTGATTGGCAACCTGTGTGGGATAAAGTTAGAACTTTGACACACAAAGGCGTATCTGGTGCAAAAGTACGTGCTGCTCTTCGTACGGTTAGAAAACTTGATGCTGCGGCTAGAGGTGTTAGATACTACCAAGAGGATCCGGATATGAAGAAAATACAGTACATAAGGTATGCTGACGATTTTATTCTTGGTTTAATTAGTAATAAAGCGTTTGCCTACAAAACACTTAGTTGTATTTCGTTAGTATCAGATAGTTTGGGAATGGTTCTCAACATCGAGAAATCTGGTGTTAAGCACCATGAAAAGGGTACTTTGTTTCTAGGATATCATATATACGGAAATTATGGGTTTAATGTTAAGTGGAAGAAAGATAAGTCTCAAAGGGTTGGGGACGTTGTGTTAAAATTTGCAATCCCACTTGAAAGACTTTTTCAACGTTTCACTGATCGTGGCTTTTTTCAACTAGTTAAAACAGAAAAGAGTTCTAAATTTGTTGGTAGAAGAGTCGATAAATGGCTTTTTCTTAAAAATGAATATGAAATCATTTTACGTTTTAATAGTGTTATTAGAGGTATTCAGTACTACTATTCCGGTTCAACATATCGTAGTACTCTCGATAGATTTTGGCATGCTATGAGAAGATCAGCTGCCCTTACTTTAGCACATAAGTTCAAGAAACGTAGTGCTAAATGGGCATTCTCTAAATTTGGTTCTGAATTAACTGTAGTTAACCCTAAAAATGGGGAAGAAACTAAATTATTAATGCCTACCGTTGGCGAACATAAGTTTAAGAACGGCGAACTTAATTATATGCTTGTTGTTCCTAAAGGTGTTCCTTTACCTATTACTCTGGCTGCTATTTGCTCTGCTGAAGAATTAGATTGTGCAATTCCGAATTGTACTCAAAAAGCAAAAGAGTGGCATCATGTTCGCCATAGAAAGCGTATTAAAGGTAACAGCACACAAAGATCTATTAATGCTTATTTAGCAAAACAGATCCCTTTATGTGCTGATCATCATTATTTAGTTCATAATGGCAAGTACGATGGGCCTTCAATTAGAAAATTACCAGGGTACACTCCCAGTGATTTCGATTAGGTTTCATCGTTTTTCTTTTGGATATTTGATGGAACGCGTAGTGCCGGAGAAATCTCGCTCGCTACGTGTGGGTGGCAGCTGGTTGTTAGAACTATTTGTTCTAACGGCTTTCTAAGCCATATCTTTCAATGGGGGCAGTCTTTTCTATCTTTTCAGGATTGTATTATTGGATGGAAAGGTTAGCAGGAGTTCAATATTCTGAATTTTTAGGACAACTACACTTTTGGGTTTTCTTCGTAGGGGTAAATCTAACTTTTTTCCCGATGCACTTTTTGGGTGTTGCAGGAATGCCGCGTAGAATTCCAGATTATCCTGATGCTTTCTATATTTTCAATAAGATAGCGTCATGGGGGTCGTATATTTCAGCCTTTTCATTAATTATTTTTGCATTAGTTTTAATAGACGCTTTTTTTTCAGAAAAAAAAACAGTTTAAAACTTTAAAATTAAATGGAATATAGCCAAGAGGTAAGGCAATCGTTTTTGGTACGATCATCCAAAGGTTCAAATCCTTTTATTCCAAAACGGTTGCGTGTAAAGTATACTAAAACTGCATAGTTTGTTACTTGATTGAGACCTTCAAAAAAAAATTTTAAAGTAACATTTTTACCAAAAACAACCTGTCAGCAATAATCCAATGCTTGTAGCGCCTTTAGAACAATTTCAAATTTTATCAATTTTACCCTTAAAATTATTTGGGTTAGATTTTTCTGTTACTAATTTTTTGTTGATGAACCTATTAATTTTAACAAGTATTTTTAGTATTATATATTTTAATAGCTCTTTAGATGAAAGTTCTTCTTATTTTGTATCGAATTCTTGGCAAAAAATTCTTGAATTAATTTCAGAAATAACTGCGCAGTTAATTTCTGATACTATTACAAAAGATAATAATAAGTTCTTTCCTATTATTTCAGTATTGTTTAGTTTCATTCTATGCAGCAATTTATTGGGGCTTGTGCCGTATAGCTTCACAGCAACTAGCCATTTGTTTGTGACTTTTACACTATCTTTTTCTGTTTTTATTGGAATTAATGTTATAACAATAAAAAAATACGGGTTAAAAACGTTTTCATTGTTCTTACCAGCGAATACCTCTTTTTTTCTTGCACTAGTTTTAGTACCAATTGAATTTGTTTCTTACATTGCTAAGCCAATTAGTTTAGGTGTTCGATTATTTATTAACTTGATGGCAGGCCATACTCTTTTAAAAGTTATTATTGGCTTTTCTTGGAGTATGCTGTTATTAGAAAATTTTACTTCATTCGGGTTAGTTATTCCAATGATAACATTAGTAGTTCTTTTTGGTTTAGAATTAGGAGTAGCTTTAATTCAAACTTACGTGTTCGTTATTTTAACTTGTATTTATATTCAAGATGGAAGTTAAAATAAAAATTTAAGATGAAAGAATATTGTTTAAAAGTTACCACAAAAAACGAAAAATCTTTAAAAAAGTTTTTAATTTTTTTCTTTAAACACTTAAAAACTAAGTTTGATATTATTCAAAAACTAAGTGCTGTACAAAATAGAAAAAGAGTTTTTACTTTATTAACATCACCTCATGTAAATAAAAGTGCTCAAGAGCATTTTGAATTACGTATCTTTTCAAATAAGATTAAACTCAATGTAAGTTATGCAAATAAGAACATCATTTTTGTTAAGAAACTACTCAACAAAGCATTTCACGACATTGCAGTAAAATTAGAACTCAAAACTGATTTAGACACGGAGATTAAAAATCAATTAGCAATATTTTGTCCCAATAATTTTCATTTTACGAAACAAAATTTTTCTCGAAAGAATTACAGTCGTAAAATTCAAGCACAAAAGACTAAAACATCAAACTTCAATAAAAATTTATTTAAACTTGTTCATCAGTTTTTAAATATTTTCAGTATTTTTGGAGAAATGCTTTTAACCTTTTCATATAAATAATGTCTGAATAGCTCAGTGGTAGAGCAGAGGACTGAAAATCCTTGCGTCGGCGGTTCAAATCTGTCTTCAGACATAAATTAATTATTAATGAAAAACTATCTATGGAACATGTTTGCCAACATTCAAAATGGCCAATTAATTCGACGTAACGTCATTTTTCAACGCAGAAAAAAAATTTGCGAAGAATTTTTAAAAATTTTATGGGCTGAAGGTTTCATTCTAGGATATAAAATTGATAAAAAAAATGAAAATCAAGTAAAAATTTTTTTAAAATATACAAATAACAAACCCGTGATTCGATCCATTAAATTTCTATCAAAACCAAGCCGAAGACTTTATCAATCTGCTAAACAGATTTGGAAAATAAACTCAAATAAATCTTTTATAATTTTTTCTACCAATCAGGGCTTAAAAGCAGTAACAGACTGTAAAAAGCTTGGGATTGGGGGAGAACCATTTGTGGCAATCAATTAATGAATCAAAATATAGATAATTTAGAAAAAACGCAACTGATTAAAATTCCTGAGACCTTGCAAGTATTTTGGTGCAAAAGAAAAAAAATCATCATTATAAAAGGACATTTAGAGCAAAAGTCATTAAAAGTTCCATCCCTTTTAACGCTTCACATTTTAAAACACGAAATTGAAGTAGTAACTGATATCTCTGAAAAACTTTCAAATCACAATAAAAAAAAAATTAAAAGTCTTCTAAAAACTACACATTCACTTATACAACAACTTTTAATTGAGGTATTAACACCAGTGTATAAAAAAATTAAGTTAGTAGGTGTAGGCTATCGAGTATTGCCTGTCGAGGAGTTTAATAATCAATTACTAATTCTGCGGCTTGGGTATAGTCATCCAATTTATTTTAAAATTCCGACGCAGATAAATACATCTTGTTTAAAGTCAACGCAGCTATTTGTTTACGGCCGCTCGTACCGACAAGTTACGTTTACTCTTTCACAAATACGTCTAAATAAGATTCCTGAACCTTATAAAGGAAAAGGTATTCTTTACGACAACGAAAAAGTTTTATTAAAAGAGGGAAAAAAAATTTAAACTTATGAAAATTGCTAAAATAACTAAATACAGAACTAAACTATTAAAATTCAAACTTTTAAAAACAAAAGTTTATCAGAATCAAATCAATTTAAATTATGGGTTATTAAAAGATAGTGAAACAAGATTAAAAAAAATACTCCATATCATATATCGATTTCATATTGCTAATAAAAAAATTTTATTTATTGGAATGCCATTTTTTTTTAACGCACACTTGAAAGATTTTTTAAAAGGAAAAAAACATAGTTTTTTACCAGAGGGAATCTGGGTAGATGGAGTTATAACAAATTCCAAAGCTTCGTTTAAACATTTGTTAAGACGTAATGTAATCCATAATGATAACATTTCTAAATTCCTTTTTAAATTAAAAAATAAGATTGATCTTATAGTTATACTTAATGAAGAATCAAACATAAAAGCCATAAAAGAAAGTGCTTTAAAACGAATTCCGATAATAGCTTTGAACTCAAATTACCACTCAACAGTGACAGACTTGCTAACGTATAAAGCTGCCGGAAACTATGTCTTTACCCAAAAAGAGATTAGAAATAATTTATTCTTTTTGCTTTTGAAATCACTTCTTAAAAAAGCAGAAGTGTTCAGAAAACCCCAATATCAATTGATTAAAAAACGTGATTTGTTAAAACGGGGGAAAAAAAAATATAACTATTTAAATTTTAAAAGAAATGTCGTTCCAAAATAAAAACAGATTCAGGCCTATTTTTAAACAGTTTTTGATATTACGAGAAAATGTCCAAAACCGACAAAAATTACTTAGTTTTAAAAAAAACAAATGGAAGTCTTTTCTAAGATTTTATAATAATAAACTTAAACCCTTTAAAAAGTTCAAACCTTTAGATCAGACGAAACACTATGTCAACAAATATGGAACACGGGGAACAAGTTATACCAAACGATTTAGAGATACATTGGCTGCGGGCACTCGCTTTAGATTGTTTTACGGAAGCATGTTGAGGAAAGGTTTAAAACGAAGGATTAAAATAGCAACAAAGAGTTTTAAATTATCAGAGTTTGGGTTCATTCAACTTTTCGAACGTCAGTTAGACACCGTTTTATATAGAGCAAAATTTGCATCAAGTATGAGAAGTGCGCGTCAATTAATTTCTCATGGTAACGTTTTTGTCAATAATGAACCAATCAAGAGTAAAACATTTAGCTTGCGCAATGGAGACATCATTAGTCTTCATTTAAACTGTTTGAATCTTTTTGAAAGTCATATATTAAGCTCTACAAAATGGCCTATGCCACCCAAACATTTAATTGTAAATTATAAGACATTACAGATTGCTTACCTAGGTGACGTTAAATCTTTCAATCCTGTAAATGATTTCTCCTTTAATTTAAAACTTCAGAAAATTTTAACATATTATTCTCGATAACAAACCCAATTTTTTTTCAGTAGCTCAGTGGTAGAGCGAGTGGCTGTTAACTACTTGGTCGTTGGTTCAAGTCCAACCTGAAAAGATATTTAAATCTTAATGTATGGAGATAACCGGATTCGAACCGATGCTGTATGCTTGCAAAACATACACTCTACCTATTAAGTTATACCCCCTTAGTATTTGTTTAAAAATGTTATAAAACAACAACATTACTCAAATTAGATATTAAACTTGTGTTAAATGAATTAAAAGACCCAAGAGAATTTAACTTTTTTTCTCTAAATTTTTTTATCCCCGCAAATTGAGGAACTAAAATTTCAATAGATAGTCGATAATAGATCGCTAGCACTAAGGTCAATGACCAAATTAATGGAAAAATAATAAGAGGATCAAACTGTGCCATGTTTAAAACAAATATAAAGCTCACTTGGTGGAATTGGTAGACACGTCAGACTTAAAATCTGATTCTATTTTAAGAGTATCGGTTCAAGTCCGATAGTGAGTAACCCTAAGAAAGTACCAAAATGATGGAATTGGCAGACATGCTAGGTTTAGGTTCTAGTTCTTAATTGAGTAGGGGTTCAAGTCCCCTTTTTGGTAACTACTACAATAACAATAGATAATGCCAACATATAATCAACTATATAAAAACAAAAGAGAGAAAAAAAAACAGTTAAATAAAACACCCGCTTTAGAAAAGTGCCCACAGAAGAAAGGAATTTGTACAAAACTAGTCATCAGAGCCCCAAAAAAACCAAATTCTGCCTTAAGAAAACTTGCTAAGTTAAAACTAAGCAATTCAAAAAGAGTTTATGCTTATATACCAGGAGAAGGTCATAACTTACAAGAGTATTCAGTGGTGTTAATTAGAGGAGGAAGAGTCAAAGATTTACCTGGTGTAAAATACCACCTAATTAGAGGGAAACTTGACCTTTTAGGATTAAAAAATCGTAGAACTTCTAGATCTAAATATGGGACAAAAAATTTAAAAAAATACTTATGATAAAACAAAGCAAAAATTTAAATATAACACACAAATTTATAAATCATTTAATTATAAACGGTAAAAAAAATAAAGGTGAAAACATCTTATCTAAGAGCATCAAGGAATTACAAACAATTTCAACAAAATCTTCCAAGAAAGTTATACAGCAGGCTTTAGTAGCAAACACACCTATTTTTAAATTAAGTACGCTTGTTCAAAAACAAAGAAAGAAAAAGAAAACAAAAATAATGCCAGCTTTTATATCAAACAAGAAGTCTAGAATCTCTTTTGCGATAAAGTTTATTGTTAGAACTGTTCAAAAGCAAAAACGCCCAGCCTTTTTACAACAGCTTACACGAGAAGTTTTGTTTTCAGCTCAAAATAAAAGTACTGCTGTAGTAAGGAAAAAAGAGATACAAATACAGGCATCTGTTAATAGCAATTTTTTCAAAAATTATAGGTGGCATTAAAATTTTCAGCGATAATACGTCTAATAGGACTTGAACCTATAACCGTTGGGACCGAAATCCAACGCTCTATCCAATTGAGCTACAAACGCAAGACAAAAAAATGATTCAATTACAAACTATTTTAAAAGTTGCAGATAATTCTGGTGCAAAAACAGCAAGATGTATTAAAGTTCTTGGAGGTTTTAAAAAACGAATTGCGAAACTGGGAGACACCATAGTTGTTTCTATTCAAACGTTGAGAAATAAATCAAAAAAAACATCAAAAGTCAAAAAAGGACAAGTTTATAAAGCATTGATTGTTCGAACTAGGTTGAGCAACACTAAAAACACCGGCTTGTGCCTAAAATTTAAAGATAATGCTATAATTTTACTAAATAAACAAGGAAACCCTGTTGGTACTCGAATTTTAGGTCCTCTTTTAAGAACATTTCAAAAAAAAACATTTCAAAAGTTTACAACATTAGCAGCTGGACTTATTTAACTTGCCATTTAAAATGCAATACTTAAAATACTTTTATAACAAAAATCTTAAAATTGATCTAATTAACAAATTTTATTATACAAACATAAGAGAGCTTCCTCGATTAAAAAAAATCATTCTAAACTCTAGTTGTAAAACAACAAATATAAAAACATTAGCAGCAAATTTACTAGCATTAGAGTTGATTACAAATCAATTAGGTAGACTAACAAGAGCTAGAAAATCCAATATTTTGCTGAAAGTTAGAAAAGGGAACCCAACGGGCTGTAAATTAATTCTAAAAAAAAGATTATTATTTAATTTCTTATCACGATTAATCATTGAACTTCTTCCAAAAATTAAAAATTTTGACGGAGTTGTAATCTCTCGAAAGATTGACAAGGGTTCATTTTCATTTACGTTAAAAAATATTTTAAGTTTTTCTGAACTCTCAGAACACTATGCTTTATTTAGTGATGTTTCTGAAATAAATCTTTCGGTGGTAACTTCTACAAAAACAAGAAAAGAATTGGTCTTTTTTCTTAATTCAATACAAGTACCCACAAAATAACTGAATTAAAGCATGTATAATTCAATTGGTAGAGTGTAACCTTGCCAAGGTTAATGTTAAGGGTTCGAATCCCTTTGCGTGCTAAAAAAAATATCTTAGGATAAGTGACTGAGAGGTTTAAAGTGATAGTTTTGAAAACTATTGTATTGTAAAATACCGTGGGTTCGAATCCCACCTTATCCTTAAGCTTCAACAGATCTTTTATGCGGCTAAATAACATAATTGGTTAATGTGTCAGATTGCAAATCTTAAAATATCGGTTCAATTCCGATTTTAGCCTTTAATTAAAAAATGTTTGTAATAACAATATCTTTAGTGTTAAAAATTTTAGGAATAATTGTTCCTTTATTAATTGCTGTTGCTTATTTCACAATAGCAGAACGAAAAATCATGGGTGCCATTCAAAGACGAAGAGGCCCTAACGTTGTTGGTTATATAGGATTGGTTCAGCCGCTCGCAGACGGGTTAAAATTATTTGTAAAAGAAACGACACTACCTAACAGTAGTAATCTTAATGTTTTTCTTTTAGCCCCTTCTATGGCTTTTATCTTAAGTTTAATCGGATGGGCTGTAGTACCTTTTTCAGAAGGACTAGTTCTTTGTGACTTAAACCTTGGAATATTATATTTGTTTGCAATTTCAGCGTTGAACGTTTATGGAATACTGTTTGCAGGCTGGTCTAGCAATTCAAAATACCCGTATTTAGGGGCTTTGCGTTCAGCCGCGCAAATGATTTCCTATGAAATTTCACTTGGATTTACTGCCTTAAGCGTGGTACTATGTGCAGGTACATTTAACCTTAGTGGTATTATAGAAATGCAACAAAAAATGTGGTTCTTGATCCCATTGTTTCCAATGTTTCTAATTTTTTATATTTCTATGCTTGCAGAAACTAACAGACATCCATTTGATCTTCCAGAAGCCGAAGCGGAGTTAGTATCTGGATACAACGTAGAGTATTCTAGTATGACGTTTGCTTTATTTTTTTTAGCGGAGTATGCAAACATGTTAATAATGAGTGCGTTTGGTGCAATATTGTTTTTAGGAGGTTGGCTCCCTATTGTAAGTAACGTTGTGTTTGACTTTGTTCCTGGAGGGGTGTGGTTTAGTTTAAAAATTTGTGGCGGTGTTGTCTTCTTTGTTTTAGCTAGAGCAACATTACCACGATACCGATATGATCAATTAATGTATTTAGGATGGAAATGTTTTTTACCCCTAGCTCTTGGCTATTTAATATTTACAATGGGATTACTTACAAGTTTTAATTGGTTGCCATCTTAGAACCATTCAATAAAAAATTAAATAGTGCAGTCAAAAGAATAATCTCGTAAATTATACAAATCAAAATTGTTACTACAACTTGACTTATTAAATCTGGCGGGGTTATTATAGTTGAAAATATCAAAAATAAATAATAATGAAATTTTCTATATTTATTTATATGAAAGTGATTTTTTCCAACGTCTCTAAGAAATATGAAGAGAAAAGCTAAAGATTGACAATATGTTAAAGTTATATAGTAAATATCCGTATAAAACTTAAAAAAATTGTTAACCCGGGCTTCGAAATAAAATCCTTCTTGAATTTGAAAACTTAAAAAGAAGTTCCACCCGAAGGGTATTAGAATATAACTAGACAAACTTATTGATAAAAACCAAAAGCATGTTGTATTAAAGAAAATAGACTTTGCCAACTTGAATTCTCTCAAATACAGTGCAGGGCTCAAAAAAGTGAATACATGAAAAGAAAGGTACCACAGCACTATTTGCATTAAAATAAATATAATGATATGAAAATATAGAGTAAATAATTCTGTGACATCAGTAAAAATAAAATAAAGGTTTTCATCGTTTAAATGCATCTGCGTTATTAAAAATAGTAACACATCCTTGTATAAGTAACAAACGATTAAGGTGGACGACAAGGTGAAAATTAATAAAATAAATTTATTCTGTATCTCAATTAAATATTTTACCATAATCTAAAGAGGAAAATAGTTCAGTTGGTAGAACGTTGGTTTCCAAAACCAAAAGCCAGGGGTTCAAATCCCTTTTTTCCTGTCATTTCCATATAACAAGTTAGAAAAACTGTTAAATAATTTTTTTAGTTTTTTTTTAAGATTGAAAAAGTCTCCAAAAAGAAACAACGATGCTATTAATAGTATTAAAACTTGTTTAAAACTTATGTTTCTCATTTTAAAACGTTGGGGCTTATAGTTCAGTGGTAGAACGTACCGCTCATAACGGTTTAGTCGTAGGTTCAAATCCTACTAAGCCTACAATTAATTGCGGTTATCAATTAGTGTAGATAAATAAAAATAAAACTTTTAACTAGTTATAATGAAATTAAACGTAAAAGATTATAAAGTTATAAAAACCAAAAAATATATTCAAACTAATGATTTCTTTTTTTTTGTGCACGGAATAAGTCAGAACTCTTTAGATGAGCTTCTAATTAAACAAGGACTGCAAACTGTCGAATTTAGTTCTTACAAACTCTTGAATAAAATAACTTTACATACTTTAAATAGTTCCATTTTTCAAGGTACTCAAGCACTAATAGGTTGTTCAACATTTATTATAAAACCTTTACCGAGTAAACATTTTGTAAAACAAACACTATTAAACACATTTCAATCACTGTTTTTTGAACTTCTTGTTGTTAAACTAAATAATCAAATGTATTCATTGACCTCTCTACAGAACTTGCATTCATTAAATTACAGACAAGCCAAGCTGTTGTTTTACCAATTCAATTTAACTTCTTTAAAAAAATGTTCTAAAATTTCGAAATAATGTGATTTGAACACATGACTTCCTGTTCCCAAAACAGGCACGCTACCGCTGCGTCATATTTCGTTAATCAAATATTGAAGAAAGTAGGATTCGAACCTACGATGAGATTACTCAACAGATTTACAGTCTGCCGCCTTAAACCACTCAGCCATTTCTTCGAATATTAAAAGATCGGTTTTTAAACTTTTTCCTTCGAATTTTTGTTTTTCGGCATCCATTGTACGAATACGAATAAAAGTGTTTTGTTGCTATGACAAAAAACTTCTTCCTTAACTTTTTTAGAAACCAAAACATATTAGAATCAGTGTTTTTAAAATGAACTATTAAAGGTACTTTTTGCAGAAATTTAAATTTAGATAAAAGCAATTTGTAGAATTGTTTTAGAATAACTGCACGAGTTTTCTTTTCTTTGATTTTTTGTTTCAGTGTTCCAGCTGAATAGAAAAATTTAGTGTTGCCTGAGCAATCACTAATGTGGATTAGAGTATTTCTTTTTAAAAACGAAACGTCGATTACATACGTCACAAGAGTTCTATTAAGATAGTTCTGTGATTCGTGATCGAATTGAAAACCAATAGTTTTATAATTGGTTTCTTTAGCTTTGTCAAGTAAGTACATTTTATCACGCATTACTTTAAAATGTTGTTTTTTTAGATGAACATTATGAAAAAATCTGTTTAGGTTCAAGTTATTTAATTTATGATTTGACATTGTCTTTATCTTTAAAATTTAAAAGTAAAATGATGACATTACCAATAGAAAAACCTGTTACTTCGTCACAACGACATACTTTGTATTTAGGTAAAAAAAATCTTACAAAAAAGCCTTTACTGAAAAAGCATATAGAAGGTTTAAAGAATTCTAACGGAAGAAATAATCAAGGACGAATTACTGTTCGACACAAAGGTGGGGGACATAAGACAAGATACAGAACAATTGATTTTTGTAGATTAAGTAGTGCGACTGGAATTGTTTGCAGTATCGAATATGATCCAAACAGAACTGCAAACATAGCTGCAATTTTTGATATATTTCACTCTAAATTCAATTATATCATTGCTCCCAAAACACTAAAGGTAGGTGATATCGTGAAATCAGGCCCAAATGCAGAAACACGAACCGGTCATTCACTTCCAATTTCAAAAATTCCTGTTGGCAGTTACATTTATAATATTTCTTTAAGACCTCAAAACCCCTCGCAAATCTCACGATCTGCCGGTAATTTCTCTCGGATAACAGAAAAGACATTAAGTTATGCTGTAATTGAACTTAGCTCAGGGAAATTGCTTCTTGTGTCAGTTAATTGTTATGCAACTATCGGAATTGTTTCAAACGAATTTACTTTTTTGACAAAATTAAGGAAAGCTGGGCAATCTAGATGGATCAACAGACGCCCAACGGTTAGAGGTGTCGCTATGAATCCTGTTGACCACCCTCATGGTGGAGGTGAAGGTAAAAAAGCTGGTAAAGGTTTAACCCCTTGGGGTAAACCTACAAGAGGTCCAAAAACAAGCCGAACTAAAAACAACCCGTTATTGAATATCAAATGAGTAGAGCAAAATGGAAAAGCCCCTACCTTGATGAAAATACAATCAGACAGTTAAAAGAATCAAAAAAAAATCACAAAACTGTGACTACATCTAGGACTACTGAAATATTACCTAACTTTATTGAAAAATCATTTAGTGTTTATAATGGGCAAAAATACAATGAAATTTTGGTAACCGAAGAAATGATTGGACATAAGTTTGGGGAATTTGTTCCTACAAGAAAACGGTTTATATTTAAAAAGAAAAAAGCAAAAAAATAATTAACGATGGGTCAAAAAACAAATCCAAATATTATAAGACTAGGAGTTACAACAGAATGGAATTCGAAGTACATTGAAAAAAAACCTACAGAGTCTTCTACTCTCATATTTAAAAATCTTGAAATTCAAAAATACTTATCCCAATTGTTTATTCAAAATGAATTGCACATAGAAAATACTAAAATATCTTATTCCGAGGATTCATTATACGTGTTTATTTCTTTCTATAACCTGCGAAGGAATCTTTTTTTCTCTAGCGATCAGCAAAAAATTAAACTAGGAGCTCGTAAAGCTAAATCATTCTCTTTCAAAAAAAGAATAACGACACTTCATAAGACTATTCTTAAAAAAGAACTTTATATGACAAAAACCTATGGAAAGACTAACAACTTTTATGCAAAACGAGCTCTTCTGAAAAAGAAATATATTTTAGAAGATAGAACTCATAGACTGCAACCTTTAAAGTCTTTGAAATCACATTTAGATGACCGAAGTTATAAAACTTTAAATAAACAGAATTTGAATTCGTTTAGTGCAAAAGTTGTAAAAGGCTTAAGCCTTTTCATCGGCAAGCAAAAAAGTGTTTTTTTGAGCTTGAAACAAATCAATCGAGAGTTTGACATTTTACAACAAACACCTAAAAAGACCAAAAAAATCATAGAACAAAGCTTTACTTCATTAAGAAAATTTCAACAAAATGAATTTTTTACAAAAGGATTTAATATTTTATATAACTTTGTAAGAAATAATCAAAACCCTAAATTTTTAGCCGAAATTATCTCTTTTTACTTGACAAAATTAAAACGACCCAATTTTTTCTTACGTTTTTTAAAACTATCACTAAAAACACTAATTAAAACTCAGTCCGTAAAAGTACAAAGAATACAAATAAAAATTAAAGGAAGATTTAATGGAGCACCTCGATCTAGCCATAAATTCATTAATATCGGCAACAACATACCAGTTCTTACTTTAAGCTCAAAAATTAACTATGGAGACTCTACAGCTTACACTCTTAACGGAACATTCGGAGTTAAAGTTTGGGTATATACTAAAATAATTGATCATGTTTAACGGACCAAAAAAAGTAAAATTTAAAAAATCAAGAAAAGGAAAATTAGTTAAATTCGAGTTCAAGTCGAACAGACTTACTTTTGGAAAGATTGGGCTAAAAGCTTTAGAAGCTGGAATTCTTAATTCCCGGCAAATTGAAGCAGCACGACAGTCTATTGCTAGAAAAACTAAACGAAAAGCAAAAATTTGGATCAAAATTTTCCCAGATGTGTCTATTACGTCAAAACCGACAGGAATTAGAATGGGAAAAGGAAAAGGACCATTCTCTCATTGGGGTGCTCGAGTTAGAGGAGGAACTGTTTTATTTGAAATTTGCGGAGCAAATCTAAATACTATCGTTAACGCTCTTAAGACTGCAGGAGCAAAACTACCCATTAAAACCAAAATTTTTCAATAATTTTTAAAAGACAAATTACAACAACTCAGAACAATTGATTGATACTTTTAAAAAAAATATGTAGGCTGCTTTTAGTATTCGATTAGCGTAAACCGTCTTAGATGGTTTATGCTATTACAAGCAGCCAAGTGTATAGGAGCAGGTTTAGCGACAATCGGATTAGCAGGCGCAGGAGTTGGAATCGGTAACGTATTCGCAGCGTTAGTGCTAGGAATTTCTCGAAACCCTTCACTAAAAGATGAGTTATTTAGAATGGCAATTTTAGGATTTGCATTAACTGAAGCAATTGCTTTATTTGCTTTAATGATTGCTTTTTTATTACTATTCGCTCTTTAAACTTATATAAAATGTTTTACAATAAATTTTAATTTGGGTATATAGCTCAATTGGTAGAGCATTGGACTTTTAATCCATCGGTCCTGGGTTCAAATCCCAGTGTACCCAAATTCACAGCCGCAAAATGATAACCGTAAGTATAAATTATATTCTAAGTGTAACTGCTATAGTATTTTTCATTGGATTATTCGGTGTAATACTTAATCGTAAAAACGTTTTAACAATCTTAATGTCGTTAGAATTACTTTTATTGGGTATAAATTTAAACTTTGCAGCACTTTCTGTGTATTTAGATGATGTTGTAGGTCACATTTTTGTACTTTTTATTTTGACAATAGCAGCAGCTGAATCTGCAATAGGTTTAGCCATTATTACAATTTTCTATAGACTCAAGAACTCTATTGAATTAAAACCAATAAAAAAGAGATTAACTAACAAGATCTAACTTACGAAAAAGACGGGATTTGAACCCGCAGTCTTCGACGTGACAGGTCGACGCTTTAACCAATTAAGCTACATTTTCAAATCCAAACTAAAAGTATCGATCTAAGACGAACTCTAACACAAGAGTGCTGGTTTGATTCCAGCTACTTTGTAACATAACAATGAAAAAAAAAATAAATAACAAAACTTCTCTTATTGCATATTTAATAGCAAATGGCATTTCTGTCCCACATTACTGCTATCATAATGATTTATCTATAGCAGGAAATTGTAGAGTGTGCCTTGTAGAATTAAAAAACTCGATGAAACCTGTGGTGTCTTGTGCTACCAATGCACGCGTTGCATTACAAAATAGTAGTGTTTACCACGACAGTGCTTTAGTGAAAAAAGCAAGAGAAAATATTTTAGAATTTTTACTATTAAATCATCCATTAGATTGTCCTATTTGTGATCAAGGAGGTGATTGCGATTTGCAAGATCAATCATTGTTTTTTGGGTTTACAAAACGACGATTTTATAAATTTAAAAGAATTGTAAGTGATAAAGAACTTGGTCCTATCGTTAAAACTGTAATGACACGTTGTATACACTGTACTCGATGTGTTCGATTTGCTGCAGAAATTGCCGGAACAGAAGAATTAGGTGTATTTGGTCGAGGCTCAGCCAGTGAGATTGGAACATATATTGATAAAGTTTTGACTACTGAACTTTCAGGAAATATTATTGATTTGTGCCCTGTAGGTTCGTTTACAAGTAAAAAATTTTCAAGACAAAAACTAAAATAGAATAAAAATATAAAACATTTATGGGTGCATTAACATTAAAAAGTTTTCCGTTTGAGTTAAGAGGTTGGGATATCGAAAAATTTGAGAGTATAGACCCAACGGACGGATTTGGTTTAAGTACCAGAGTTTATATAAGCAAACAACAAATTATCCAGATAGAACCTGATCATAGTAAAAATACCACAAAGATCTGGCTTAGCGATAAAGGAAGACAGTTTTTTGATGGGGTAACAACTACTTTAAATCATGAAAATAATACTTTCAAAAAAGATTTCTGGCAAAGAGACATAAAGAATTTATTGAAGATTTTGTACTTGTATGATCACTGTAGTGTTAAAACTAAAAAAACATATATTTTAACTGTAGTTTTTGAAAATCTAGGACTTGAAATGTTGAGTTTGTTAAAGATTTTAGAACAAAGCTACCCACTTTTAAGACTTCGACGAGATGAAAAAAGTCAATCTACAAATGATTTAGAATTCAATTTTCAACTGAACAGCGCTACAAATCCTAATCAGTTAAAATTATCAACACTATGTCTTTTAGTGTCTACTAATCCAAGATATGAAGGCTATAATTTAAATTTAGATCTAAGACAACGTTACCTAAAAGGAAACTTTAAATGTTTATCACTCGGTTCTGCTACAGATTTAACTTTTCCTTCAGTAAATATAGGAACAAATTTACAGGTGTTAAAAAGCATTGCTGAAGGAAATAGCTACGTTTGTCAAGACTTTAAAGGGTCTAAAAACCCAATATTGATATTTAACAACGACCTTTGTAAAAGAACATTAAGTGCGGCTGTTATTGAAATGATTAAGACGTTTAGTACAGCCAACACTTTAAACCTAAATTGGAATGGACTTAATATCTTAAGCTCCACACTAAATGAAGTTGGAACATTAACGATTGAAAACTTTTCAGCTTTAACATCTAAAGATTTTAAAACGTTGAGCTCATTTTATTTTATTAACGTGAACTTACAACAAGTGCCTTATTTAAAGAAATTAACTGAAGCTAAACTGTTAGGGTATCAAGAATCTAAGACAGCTGAAACTCCTCGTATTCCAAGGTTATTAATTGATCAAAATAGTTCTAGAACTGATAACAAAGGGTTTTGGGAATTTTCGCTAAAAACGTTAGATTTTAAACAATACAGTTTCTTCCCAACTAAAATGTTTTATGAAAATGAAGAAGTCTTTCTGAATACTGAAGGCTTGATTAAACGAACAAGCAGATTGATAACAAAAAGAAAAACTCGAGATGGTTGGAAACTTTTGAGAAATTTAATAAAGAATCTTAAAATGTCTCATAACTGTTTGAATATTGATAACAAACTAGTTTTGTCGTTTAGTCTGGATAACCACAACAAGTTCTCAACTTTTGTCAACTTTCAATTTCGAGCAATTGAGAAATTAGAAAACGTTACACACTCTTTGACAAGTAAAAACCAACCCTTTTTTATCTATAGAACAAATCAATTTAAATCAAAAGTTGTAAAACTAGAAAATACTAAGTTGAAGTACTTTATAGATGATTTTTTTAGTGGTGGAAAAGATCAATATAGTAGAAATTCTTTGGTTTTAGCAAACTGTTCCAAAATTCTGAGAACGCAGTCTACTAATTTTTTCTAAAGTTAAATACGAAAAACGAGCCTGCAGGCATTCGTAAAAGTCGTTCTTTTGTATGCTTCGAAAATAACTTTAAAAATATAATTTACACTCAAAAAGACCTTATTAAAGTGCTTTTTTCTCCATAGAGTAGAATATTTTCGTTAAGTTTTTATAACGCATGTTTTCACAACACGAAAACAAAAAACCGCGTTTTTCCTTCAAAAAAATGCTTTTTGATGCTTTTTAGTGATTTTTAGTGATTTTTTTAAGTTTTACCCTCTTTTTTGACTAAATTTTTATATCCTTATTACAGTTTTATTTTGCGAAGGAATTGCTGCCTATTCTCAGGACTCAGATACCAGGCAAAAAGTGTACCTACCTAGAAAATTATTGTTGAAACTAAAACGAAAATTTTATACCCTTATTACAGTTTTTATTCGTTGAAGAGAACCGCCTAAAGTAAGGCACCTTGTTTACAATCAATACGTGAGTTGATTTAAATTATTGTTTATCTTGTTTTATTATGGTTATTGTTTTGATATTATGAGATTACGAAAATCAAAACCACATGAAATTAAAATCTATTTGGTATCTTAACAAAAATATACTTTATAGACGTTTTTCTATAAATAAAACTTATATATTTTAAACAATCAGTAACAAGATTATACCAAGGTTAACTTATCAGACATAAACGTTAAGTTTTATTATATTTTTAATTGTTGACAAAAAAACTGGATGCTCACAGATATTTATTCGACTACGTTACTTAATAAATGAAATATCAAAGAATAATTAACTCAATTGGTAGAGTGTCTCGCTTACAACGAGGAAGTTGGTGGTTCGAATCCATTATTATTCAAGTGATTAGTCATTGTTTTTCACAAAATACGGTTATATAGAATGTGTAACCGGAATCTAGATTTTTGTAAAACTTTACGAAATATAGTCTTTCGCACTTTCAGATAGAGTATAAAAACTTGTGCTACAACTACAATAAACATGTGGTTAAAATCCACCTATCTGAATAACTTACATGTATTCAAATAAAAAATTAATCTCTGACGGTCATTATGTATCACTTCAAAAAACGTTAATAACATTAAGCAACGTTAAAAATATTTTTCCTTTAAATCTTCCCAGAGCAAATACAAATTACCTTTTTGCTTTTTTAGATAGTCACGTGATTCATTATCCGACTCCGATAGCACTAACCTATGCCTGGAGTTTTGGCTCTTTAGCTGGAATTTGTTTGGTTATTCAAATGATTTCAGGAATTTTTTTAGCAATGCATTACACTCCTAATATTGAGCTTGCTTTTAATAGCGTTGAATATATTATGAGAGATGTTCCAAATGGTTGGTTAATTCGTTATATTCATGCAAATGGGGCATCAATGTTTTTTATCGTTGTTTATGCACACATTTGTAGAGGTCTTTACTATGGTTCTTATATGGAACCTCGAGAACTTTTATGGTGTTCTGGAGTAATTTTATTGCTTTTAATGATGGGGACTGCCTTTACTGGTTATGTTCTTCCTTGGGGTCAGATGAGTTTTTGGGGAGCCACTGTAATCACAAGCATGGTAACAGCTGTTCCAGTTGCAGGACAACCTATTGTTCAATGGTTATGGGGTGGCTACACTGTTGGTAATCCAACATTAAATAGATTTTTTAGCATTCATTTCTTTCTACCGTTTCTAATTGCTGGAGTAAGTTTAATCCATCTAGCTTTACTCCATAAGGAAGGCTCAAATAATCCTATAGGATCTGATACAGGAGTAGACGATGTAGCTTTTTATCCTTATTTTTTATATAAAGATGTTTTTGCTTTGTCATGCTTTCTGTTATTTTTTGCATTTTTTGTGCTTTACTTCCCTAATGTGCTAAATCACCCTGATAACTATATACCAGCAGATCCATTACAGACTCCGGCTCATGTGGTTCCAGAGTGGTACTTTTTGGCTTTCTATGCTATTTTAAGATCAATTCCACACAAAGCTGGAGGAATTATCGCTATGGGTGCTGCGATTTTAGTCTTGCTGGCAATACCGTTTATTAATACGTCTTATGTAAGAAATACTACATATAGACCTGTATTCAAAATATTTTTTTGGTTATTCGTAGCAGATTATGTCATATTAACGTGGATTGGTCAAATGCCTGTAAGAAATGCATTTATTTTTGTAGGTCAAATTGCTACATTCTATTATTTCGCATTTTTTTTAATTTTAATTCCAGTTATAGGTAAGCTTGAGACAATTTTAGCCACTTGGAAAATTCAAGATTAAATTTAAAAATTATTTAAGAAAGTGTGTGGTAATTGGTAACCAGTTAGGCTCATGCCCTGAATATTGCAGGTTCAAATCCTGCTGCTTTCAGTTCTCACTGTTCCTATCGTCTAGTGGTAAGGACTCTGCCCTTTCACGGCAGTAACGTGGGTTCGAATCCCATTGGGAATACAAACAATCAGAAAAGTGGCTGAGTGGTTTATAGCGAAGATTTGCTAAATCTTTGTGCAGAGAAACCTGTACCGTGGGTTCGAATCCCACCTTTTCTACGTTAAATGTATCTAGCTTTAGTATTTTTGTCATTTATTGGTGCTTGTTTGGCCGGATTATTCGGTCGACAGCTCGGGTCTTGGGGAGCTGCAATAGTTTCAACGAGTTGTTTAGTCTTTTCGTTATTTTTATCTTTGTTTGCTTTTTATGAAGTTGCTTTGTCAGGTGGATTTGTTTATATTAAACTTGCAACTTGGATAAATTCTGAAGTTTTAAATGTTGATTGGGGTTTTATGTTTGATAGTTTGACCGTAACAATGTGCGTTGTGGTAACGTTTATTTCTTCATTTGTGCATTTATATTCTACTGAGTATATGTCGCATGACCCTCACTTAGCACGTTTTATGTCTTATCTTTCTTTGTTTACTTTTTTTATGTTGGTTTTAGTCACGGGTGATAATCTTGTTCAAATGTTTTTAGGTTGGGAAGGTATTGGATTGGCTTCTTATCTTTTGATTAATTTTTGGTTTACTAGAATTCAAGCAAACAAAGCAGCAATCAAGGCCATGATTTTAAATCGAATTGGTGATTTTTGTTTAGTACTGGGTATTCTTTTGATTTTTGTTCATTTTAAAGCTGTTGATTACGCGACTTTAGCGGTTTTAGCACCATTTTTTAAAGATTCTACCATTAATTTTTTGAACTTAAAATTAAATTTATTAAATACTATAGGATTACTTTTATTTTTAGGTGCTGTCGGAAAGTCTGCTCAATTAGGATTACATACTTGGCTACCAGATGCTATGGAAGGTCCGACGCCTGTTTCATCTTTAATTCATGCAGCAACTTTAGTAACTGCTGGTGTTTTCTTGGTCGCGAGGATGTCATTTATCTACGAATATACTCGAAATATTTTGGATTTTATAGCTATTCTAGGTGCTTTGACCTCTTTCGTAGCTTCTACAACTGGTTTAGTTCAAAACGATGTGAAACGAGTAATTGCTTATTCAACTTGTAGTCAGCTTGGTTACATGGTTTTCGCTTGTGGTTTATCAAATTACTCCGTAGGTATTTTTCATTTAAGTAATCACGCTTTTTTCAAGGCTCTATTGTTTTTAAGTGCAGGTTCTTTAATTCATGGTGTGAATGATGAGCAAGACCTAAGGAAGCTTGGAGGTTTGAAAAACTTACTACCTTTTACTTACTCTATGATGGTTATAGGTTCACTGGCATTAATTGGATTTCCGTTTTTGACTGGTTTTTATTCAAAAGATTTAATCCTTGAAACAGCTTACGGTACTTACAGCACTATTGGTTTCTTTTGTTATTTTTTGGGAACTCTAGGTGCGTTCTTAACAGCTTTTTATTCGACTCGTTTATTGTATCTAGCGTTTTTAACTAAACCTACAGGTCATAAACAAGTGATAAATTTTGCAGGTGATTCAAATATTCAAATCTGTTTGGCGTTAGCTTGTTTAGCAGTTCCAAGTATTTTTGTGGGATATTGTATGAAAGATATGATGGTAGGATTAGGAAGTCCTTTTTTTGGTACAGGAATTTATACAAGTATTCTTTCGTATAATACTTTTGATGCAGAATTTATACCATTAGTTTATAAAACTTTACCTGTTCATTTTAGCCTTCTAGGAGTTGCACTTGCTTTCATTTTGTATCATTTTCAAGCTAGTTTATTGTATTCTGTTAAGACATCATCTATTGGGAAGAAATTTTATACCTTTTTGAACAGAAAATGGTTTTTTGATAAAGTGTATAATGAATACCTTGGTCAATTTTTCTTTAAGTTCGGTTATTCATTTAGTTATAAATTCGTTGATAGAGGGGTTTTTGAGATTTTAGGTCCTACAGGGCTGTCTTCTTTATCAACATCTATTGGCTCGAGCCTTCATAGTTTACAAAGTGGTTCAATTTATCATTTAACATTGACAATTCTGATTGGGATTACAACTCTTTTTGGAGCACATCAGTTATCATTGGTAATAGCTTTGAACGAATTTTATTGGCTTGATTATAAATCAATTCTTTTGATTTTTGTATCATTTCTATTTGTTTTATGTTACTCGCACATCAGCGAATTAGATTAGATTTATAAAGGCGGATATAGCTCAGTTGGTTAGAGCGTTAGGTTGTGGTTCTAAAAGTCACAGGTTCGAATCCTGTTATTCGCCAACAAGAAATTGTTTTATTTAAAAAGTTTTTTATGCATTAAATGGATACCTAAACATCAAAATTAAAAAAGGCGTGTACAGACGAAATGTTACAGTGAGTGAAATCTTCGCTGAGATCTGTGACTTCCTTTAATAGAAAACTAAACCTTTATAGAGGTATATTTTGTTTTTTATAGGATAAAATAAAACCCTAGTGAATTGAATCATCTAACTAACTAGGGAAAAAATCAATCGAGATTCCGCAAGTAGTGGCGAGCGAAAACGGTAAAGGCTAAAACTCAACTTTTTACTTAAATGTTTGCCAGAGAAGGTCAGCCCTGTAAAGTAATAATTAAAAGCTTGAGATCAAAAAGTAAAATAGTACAAGTCGTGTATTGTTTGAATAATGAAGAACCACCTTCAAAGCCTAAAATATTTGATGTTTGATAGTGCACTAGTACTGTGAAGGAAAGGTGAAAAGAATTTGCGAAAATTGAAATTTATTGAAATTTAATGCCAACAAGCAGTTGTAGCTTAATAAAGAGTAACAACGTACCTTTTGCATAAGTGATCAACAAGTTTTTTTCAGAAGCGAGCTTAAAGAAATACAAAATCTGTAGGCTAAAAAAAATTGAGTTTTAAAAAGCACAGTAGTTACTGAAATAAGACCCGAAACTAGGTGATCTAACTATGAACAGGTTGAATTTATAGCGGTAACGCTTATTGGAAGACCGAACCCGTGTATGTGGAAAAATACTGGAATGATTTGTGGTTAGGAGTGAAAGGCTAATCAAACCTAGAGATAGCTGGTTTTCTGCGAAATCTATTTAAGTAGAGCGTTTAAATTCATTATTTTAAGGTAGAGCACTTGATAATCAATGGGAACGAAAGTTTTACTGAGCTTATTAAAACTCCGAATAAAATTTAATAGTTTTTAAGCAGACAGACTATGAGTGCTAAGATTCATAGTCAAAAGGGAAACAGCCCAGACTAATAATTAAGGTCTCAAAAAGTAGTTAAGTAAAAAAAATGTAAAGGAATGATAACAGTCGGTAGGTTAGCTTAGAAGCAGCTATCCTTTAAAGAATGCGTAATAGCTCACTGGCCTAGCTTTTTTGCGTTGAAAATGTAAAGAGATTTAAACTACTTACCGAAATTGTAGATTTAAGTACAATAAGTATTTAAATGGTAGCAGAACGATCTATAAGTCTATGAAGATTCATGGTTACATGGATTTGAGATATTAGATTTGAGAATGTTGATATGAGTAGCGATAAACAATGTGCAAAACATTGTCGCCTTAAGTTCAAGGTTTCCAGAACAAGGCTAATCCTTTCTGGTATTGTTAATCGGTCTCTAAAAATATAGCGATAGCTTAATTTGATGGGTAAAAAAAAAGATTTTTTTATTTGTTTAATGTGACAAAACGTAAATATTATTTTTATTTCATGGTTTTAAATGAAAGTTTTATAACGTTTTCAAGAAACAGCTTAAGCATAAAAACCGTACTTAAACCGACACAGGTGAACGAATTTAGTAAATTAAGGCGCTTGAGAGAATTGTGTTGAAGGAACTCGGCAAATTGACTCTGTAACTTCGGAAGAAGGAGTAACTTTATTAGGGTAACCTTTTAAAGTTGTCACAAAATCGGGGGCAGCGACTGTTTAATAAAAACACAGGTCTCTGCAAATTTGTAAAAAGAAGTATTGAGACTGACGCCTGCCCAGTGCTGCAAGATTAAAGGAAAAAGTTTTTTGGCTTTGACCCTAACCCCCAGTAAACGGCGGCTGTAACTCTGACGGTCCTAAGGTAGCGAAATTCCTTGGCATTTAATTGGTGTCCTGCATGAATGGCGTAACGACTGCCCCACTGTCTCCAACACAATCTCAGTGAAATTGAATTTTCCGTGAAGATGCGGAATACCTACGGCTAGACGGAAAGACCCTTACACCTTTACTATAGCTATATATTGTATTAAGAATTTTGATGTGTAGAATAGGTGGTAGTTGTTTTTATCCTGCAATTTGCAGTTAAAAAAAGTTTTCACGTAAGTGAACTGTTTAAACTTCTTTGAAATACCACTCTTTAAAATTCTTATTAGTAATTATTCAAGACATTGTATAGTGGTTAGTTTGACTGGGGCGGTCGCCTCCTAAAGAGTAACGGAGGCGCACAATGGTAGGTTTTAGTTGAAAAACACCAACTCATAAGCGTAATAGTATATACCTGCCTGACTGTAAGATTGACAAATCAAGCAGGGACGAAAGTCGGTTATAGTGATCCGATGACTCTGTGTGGCAATGGTCATCGCTCAACGAATAAAAGGTACGTAAGGGATAACAGGCTAATCATCCCCTAGAGACCCTATCGACGGGATGGTTTGGCACCTCGATGTTGGGTGCGATTCGTTGGTGTAAAAAAATAGAGATAGATGCTATTGTAAAGCCGTGATTATTCATTCTGTGTTTAAAGAATAATTATAACTAGTTTTTCAGGTGAGTAACCAATCTCACGTGCCTTGCTCTAAATAGGTACTGATCATAAACACCACAAATCATCACTGTGGGTTTCCCTACGCGCATTATATACTAGAATTATATAACGTCGGAAGCAGGGTTAAAAGTAGGTAAGATAGAGTACATACTGCTCCATCTCCTATGAGAATTTATAGGTGAGTCTAGCGAAAGCGAACCTACGTAGTAAAGTGCCGTTACGAGGAAGTCTGGGTTATAGTATGATGCTTTAGAGCGCCCAGGGCCCTAAATAGAGGGAATGGACTGATTTCGAGTTGAACGTACAACAGGGAGACTAAGAGCCGAAGGTCCCGGTGCATAGTAGGAGAGACACTTATACTTGATGGAAAACTGGAACGAAGTAATCGTGTGGGTGGCTCCAATATCTAAATTTATTTGTTGGTGGGATTCTACTATATGCTTCCACGCGAAAGGATTCTGTAAGAAGCTAATGGTATTGGTAATTCTATATATATGCTGACGTACAGAGCCGAGTGCAGGTAACATAGAAACTGGTGGGGTTATAATACCCTTTGTTGAGGCATTTATTATGACTAAAAATAAATATAAAAATTGGAAAGAAATTCCATGGAATCGAATTCAAATAAAAATTTATAACCTCCAGTATAAAATTTATTGTTACGCTAAAAATAACAAAATTAGGTTAGTCCGACATTGTCAGCGTCAACTTGTGGCTCTTGAAGAAAGTAAGCTACTTGCAGTTCGTTTTGTTCACGAACACTGTCACGACCAAATTCACTCAACTAATTAAAATTTTAGTAATATTTAAAATTGCTGCCCGGTAGGAGCCGTATGAAAGGAGACTTTCACGTACGGTTTTGAACCAGAGGGGTGAGGCTGGTAACAGTCCCTCGACTGGGCCATTATCGCATCCTGGAGCTGTAAGCGGTTCCAAGGGTTTGACTGTTCGTCAAGGAAGGCGGTACATGATCTGAGTTTAGAACGTTGTGAAACAGTTTGGTCCCGTGCGAAGTGTTGCATTCTAAAGAGTCGTAATGAAAAAAGGCTCATAGGGATGCCTGTCTTAGAAGCAATCTCAAGATAGAACTGAGTTTCGAATGCAGGCTGATAACCTGCCCATCTATTAGTTGATGGAAAGCATATAAAAGTCCTACTCGATAGGACTGCCCGGAGGAAGAGTGTGGCAACTTGTGAGTCTAAGCAGGGCATAAAAGCTAGTAAAGCGCTGATCTTGGGTGTGGCGTTTAGAGAAAGCAAGCTAATTAGAACAAGAGTAGAGAACACTCCCAGGTCTTTTGATCAACATACGCCGTCCTTGGCTGAAACCTATCTTTGATAGGAGGGAGAGCGAAGTATCCTTACATATCGATAACTGTTGGTAGTGGTACCCTTATTTATAAGTTCGCTTATAAATGTCTTTTGACTACACTACGATCGAAAAATATTGATCAGGTTCACATAAGAGCGCTGAAGGAGGCCGTCAGTAGCTAACTAATCTTGAACCCGGTATAATGGTACACTCTAAAGTCTAAAATCTATAGCGAAACTTGGAACTCGATAACCCAAATTTATTAGCCATAATATACTATGGTAGGACTGCCAGAGAAGTGAAAGCTTCTAAAGTTGTGATTAAGAAATTTCTCACGACTTTTCTGTCTAATTGAAGATATATAAATTTGGAAGGGACGATTTAAGAAGCTAATGCCCATTCAGAATTAAACTGGATTCGCTTGAAAAGAGTAGGGGTGTAATGCCCGGGATATGCAGACGTAAGTCGCAGGAAAAAATTTGGTATATGCAAGACGTAAGAGTCTTCCCAAATTCCTGAGGAGCCGTGTGCGGTGAAAGTCGCACGCACGGTTTTGGAGAGAGTTTGGCGGTGGTAACACAGCCATTCGACTCTACCTATCTACCGTGGGTGTTAAAAATTGAGAGGACTAGACTCTAGTACGAGAGGACCGAGAAAAGCAAATCTCTGGTGTATCGATTGTCAGACCAATGGCATTGTCGAGTAGCTACATTTGTAATAAATAATCGCTGAAAGCATCTAAGCGAGAAATTAGCCTCAAAATAAGTTTTTGTTTGAATTGTAAAAGATCATTACATAGATAGGCTTAAAGTGCATAAGTCGTAAGATTTCAGCTAATAAGTACTAAGATTTTTCTAACTTTTTAATAACTTTGTATTAAGTGTAATAATATTTTAGATTTTAATTCTAATTAATTTAGTTTTATTTTGATATTCTAAATTACTATAATATGAGTTTGATCCTGGCTCAGAATGAACGCTAATAGTATGCTTAATACATGCGAATCGAACGGATATTTTTCGTGGTGTACGGGTGAGGAAAAACAGAATGCTACCTTTTAGTTTAGCATAACAATATATTTAATATATTAAATTCTAAATAACAAAAAAAAGATCTATGTTTTATACATAGTTTCGCTAAAAGATGGGTCTGTAAAAGATTAGGTAGTTGGTAAATTTAACAGCTTACCAAGCCATTGATCTTTAGTTGATCTTAGAGGATGATCAACCACACTGGAACTGAAACAAGGTCCAGGCTGAAATCTCGGCCAGCAGTAGGGAATATTGGACAATGAACGAAAGTTTGATCCAGCAATACTATCTGAATGAAGACGGCTAATTTAGTTGTAAAGTTCTTTCATTAATGACGATAATGACGTTAGTTAAAGAAGTAGTCCCGGCTAATACTCGTGCCAGCAGCCGCGGTAAAACGGGAGGGGCAAGCGTTATTCGGCATGACTGGGCGTAAAGGGTCCGTAGACGGTAGAGTAAGTTCTTTGTTAAATCTTAAAGCCTAACTTTAAAATAACTTAGAATACTGCTTTACTTGAGTTTTGTACAGAAGACTGGAATTTTATACGGAAGGGTAAAATCTGTAGATATATAAAGGAACACCAGTAGCGAAGGCGAGTCTTTGGTAAATACTGACGTTGAGGGACGAAAGTATGGGTAGCAAACAGGATTAGATACCCTGGTAGTCCATACTGTAAACTCTGAGTGCTGTAATTTAATATAAATGTTAATCTTTAAGATTTTATGGTTTAATTAGATTTTTAAGCTAACGCCATAAGCACTCCGCCTGAGAAGTACGATCGCAAGGTTGGAACTCAAAGGAATTGACGGGGGCTAATACTAGTGGTGGAGCATGTGGTTTAATGCGATAATCCGCGCATAACCTTACCAATTTTTGATATAAAACTAATACTACAACGTTACATTTGGGTAAAATTATTGTATTAAGTTTTACAGGTGTTGCACGACTGTCGTCAGCCCGTGTCGTGAGATGTTTGGTTAATTCCTTTAACGAGCGTAACTCTTATTCTTATTATAATGATTTTTGATTAACTTTAGTTTATTCATGAAAATTCTAATGATACGGTCAATAATAAGTTGAAGGAAGGTAAGAACGAAGTCAAGTCAATGTGACCCTTATAAATTGGGCTACACACGTGCTACAATGAAAATTACAAAAAGTAACCAAAATTTAATTTTAAGTTAATCTTTAAAGATTTTCCCAGTTCGGATTGAAAGCTGAAACTCGCTTTCATAAAGATGGAATCACTAGTAATCGCAAATCAGCACGTTGCGGTGAACTGTTAATTAGCCTTGTACACACCGCCCGTCACATGCAGAGAATCAGTTTTGCTTGAAAATTTATCTTTGTAAGGTAAATTCATTGAAAAATTGGTAATTTGGATGAAGTCGTAACAAGGTAGCTGTACGGGAACGTGTAGCTGGAAAAAAAAATAATTCTAAGTTAATATTTTTTGTCAAATTTTTTTTATTAAATTAACCTGAAATCATCCTGAACTCAAGTGTACACTAAAAAACTGTAATTAAATACTAAAATGTTATTTGGGAATCGTTTAAAAGTTTTTTTAGTTGTAAATTTACAAATTTATGTTTCTAAATTTACATAAATTTATAATTCTATTTTATGTTAAGTGCTAACGTATTTTTTTATTTTTTTAGCGGTGTTCTAGTTTTTAGTGCAATCATGGTTATTGTCGCTTCACATTCAGTTTTTTCACTTCTGTTTTTAGTACTAAGCTTTATCGCTTCAGCATTTTTATTGTTTATGTTAGAATGTGAGTTTCTTGCTCTAATTTTTATAGTGGTTTATGTAGGAGCCATCGCTGTTTTATTTTTGTTTGCTGTTATGATGTTAGATGCTAAACTTCAAAATTTAACACGTAATATTTCGCGGTATTTGCCTGTTGGCTTTTTGTTCGCTTTGTTTTTCTTAATTCCAATACTACTTCAGGCTTCTAAAGAAGAAGCAAGCAGTGAGACAATTTTGTCCAATAAGAATAGTTATGCTAATTGGTACGATTTAATAGATTCAACTCTAGACATAGAAGTTTACGGGCAAGTGCTATATTCTTATTTCGTTTTACAATTTTTAGTTGTGGGTTTAATTTTGTTAGTTGTTTTAATTGGTGTGGTGTACCTGACAAATACTTATACGAGTAATAGAATGGTAGATCAATCTACCTACAAACAGCTTTCTGTTACTTCTAAATTTTTTTATTAATTTATAAATTACTGTTTAATTTTTATGGAAATGAGTTTCTCAAATTTAGTAGAGTTAAAAACATTTAATGTATTCCCAGAATATTTTGTAGGTATTAGTGTTTTATATATTCTTATTGTAATTATTTTAATAAGTTACAATGTTTACGGATTAATCATTCAAAAGGCTTTAAGTGAGTGTATAGGTTTAACTCTTTTATTGACATGCTATCTTATTTTAAATGATGATTTAATGATTGGTCAACAAGGGTTTGAGTTATATTCTACTTTGGGTTTTTACAAATCTTTTGTAACAGACTTTTTTGCTTCTTTTACAAAATTTGTAGTTTGCTTCTTTTCAGCTTTCTATTTTTTTTTAATTGCAGATTTTTTAAAAGAATATAAGGTAACTTCTTTTGAATATTTGTTGTTCTTGTCGCTTGCTGTTTTAGGATTAATGTTGTTGTGTAGCAGTAACGATCTGTTAACAGCCTATTTGGCTATTGAACTTGTAAGTCTTTCATCTTATGTGTTGGCTGCATTTAAAAAAACTTCAAATTATTCGGCTGAAGCCGGTGTGAAATATTTAATAACTGGTGCCATTTCTTCGGCATTTTTTTTATTAGGTAGTTCGTTTATTTATGCTTATAGCGGGACTGTGAATTTAACAGACCTAGGGTTTATCTTATTTGATCAAACTTGGTTTTGTCTGACAGAACATTCAAGCTCAGCCATCACAAGTACTATTGATTTTAATGATTTATTAAAACCGTTCTTAGAAATTGGTTTAGGATTCATTCTATTTAGTTTATTTATAAAACTTGCGCTAGCTCCATTTCATGTCTGGTCTTTAGATGTGTATGAAGGGTCTCCCACAACATCTACGTTTTTCTTTGCAGTAATTGCTAAATTAAGTTTTTTTGTTTTTTTAACTCGAATAAGTTATCTTGCGGTATTTTTATATCATGATACTTGGCAATTTTATGCAATGTTTGTGGCTTTGTTTAGCGTTTTCGTAGGTTCATTTGGTGGGTTGCGTCAAAGAAAACTAAAAACTTTACTGGCTTACAGTTCCGTGAGTCATATGGGTTATTCGTTATTAGCCTTTAGTTCAGGTACCCGATTTGGTGTAGAAATGTTGCTGTTTTACCTTGTAATTTATATACTTTCTGGGTTAGGCGTTTGGTTCGTCATTCTAGGAACAAAAATAAATCGAAAACGTTACACCGATAAATTCAGTAAAGAGTTGGGCGACTTAGTTCTGTTGAGAAAATCAAATCCCGCGCTTGCGTTATCATTTACATTTACCATGTTTTCAATCGCAGGAATTCCTCCATTAATTGGTTTTTTTTCCAAGATGGGTATTTTTTTGTCCGTGCTGCACGCTAAATACTATTTGTTAGCATTACTTGCTATTTTATGCAGTGTCGTTTCTACTTTTTATTATCTTCGAATTATAAAACTTTTATACTTTGAAAACTTGCTGATTGGTAAACTTTATTACCCTTTAACAAGTTCAAAAACTATTCTTTTTAGTTTTTTAATTTTGTCGTTGGTTTTTCTATTTACAAATCCAACTTTCTTATATTTAATTGTTTATAAAGCTGTTATTTCTAGTTTCGTTGTGTAAAATTTTAAATTTGACTATTATTTTAAACAGTGACGTAGTTCAGTTGGTTAGAACGTTGGAATCATAATCCAAATGTCAAGGGTTCGAATCCCTTCCTCACTAATTTTTAGCATTCTTAGCTTAGTTGGATAGAGCAGCAGTTTTCTAAACCGAAGGTCATAGGTTCAAATCCTATAGAATGTAAATTTATATGGTATTCAGTCAAAATTTGCTAGTTTATATTTTACTTCTTCCAATTATTGGAATTTTATTATTGCTATTTATTCCTTCACGCCAAACTAGATTATTAAAGTTTGTTGCGTTAAATGCTGCTTGCTTATCTTTTACAGGATCTTTGATTCTTTGGGGAGGTTTTAGTAAATCCATAGGCTTTTTTCAGTATGTAGTCAAATTAACTTGGTTTCCCATATTAACTTTAAATTTTACTCTAGGTATTGATGGAATTTCTTTGTTTTTTATAGTTCTTACCACGCTTTTAATTCCATTGTGTATCTTAACCAGCTGGAATAGCATAAGCCATAGTCTTAAAGAATTTTTAATTGCATTTTTGTTTCTTGATTTTTTACTTATCGGAGTATTTTCTGTCTTAGATTTGTTATTTTTTTATATTTTTTTTGAAAGTGTTTTAATCCCTATGTTTTTAATTGTGGGTATTTGGGGTTCTCGGGAAAGAAAAATTCTAGCAGCGTATTATTTCTTTCTCTATACTTTGCTCGGGTCAGTCGTAATGTTACTAGCAACTTTGTACATTTTAGAACAGGTTGGCACAACAGATTATGAAGTGTTATTAACATTTTCTTTTTCAGAAATAGAGCAAAAACTTTTATGGTTTTCTTTTTTTGTTTCATTCGCTAGTAAGGTTCCAATGGTACCGGTTCATCTTTGGCTACCAGAAGCTCACGTAGAAGCACCTACTGCGGGTTCTGTGATTTTAGCTGGCGTGCTACTTAAATTAGGGACATATGGATTTATTCGATTTTCACTTCCGCTATTTCCTCAAGCATCATTTTTCTTTGCTCCATTGGTTTATACTATTTCTGCTATCGGAATTGTTTATACATCGTTTACGGCAATCCGACAAACAGATTTTAAAAGAATAATTGCTTATACGTCAATTGCGCACATGAACTTAGTTATGTTGGGAATTTTTAGCTTTAACCACGTAGGAATTGAAGGAGCTATTTTCCAAAGTTTAAGTCACGGCTTCGTCGCAAGTGCCCTTTTCTTAATTATTGGTGTTGTTTATGATCGCTATAGAACACGTCTTGTTCAGTATTACGGTGGGTTAGCCACAACAATGCCGATTTATGTAGTTATTTTTTTATTTTTCACAATGGCTAATATTGGACTTCCTGGTACAAGCAGTTTTGTCGGAGAATTTTTGATTTTAGCGGGATCATTTAAAGTCAATACAAGTATTACATTTCTAGGAGCTACGGGTATGGTAATTGGTGGTGCTTATTCACTTTGGTTATTTAACAGAATTTCTTATGGTAATTTAAAAATTCAGTATACAACACAATTCTTAGATGTTAACATGCGAGAGTTTGTAGTGTTTTTACCGCTTATTTTAGGAGCTTTAAGTACAGGTTTGTATTCTAATATATTTCTTTCATCTCTTCATACAAGTGTAAGTAATCTTGTTGAACTTTTATATTTTTAAAATTACATGGTTTACATATTCGACACTGAATTACAAAAAAACAAACAATTTGCGTTTGCTTTAGCTTCTATCTATGGAATTGGAAAAGCAAAATCACTTCTTATTTGTAAAAAATTAGGATTTTCTAGAAACTTAATTGTTAAAGATTTGTCTAAGGAGCAACTTGTGAAAATAGTTAAAACGGTTGAGTCATTAAATATATTGATTGCTGGAGATTTATTAAAATCAACTCTTTTTTTGACTAAAAGATTAGTTTCTATAAAATCGTACAGAGGTTTACGACGTTATCAAGGCTTACCTGTTAGAGGTCAACGGACACATACTAACGCAAAGACAGCTCGAAAACGGTTTAGATAATTTTTTTCAAACAATAATTTAAAAGTTAAAGTAAATTTTTAACTGTTTTAGTTCATAAAAATCTCTTGATTAAACTAGTAAGTGTTTAATTAAATTTGTATTTTGTTTTATTTCAAACGAATGTATTTATATAAATCATTTACTCATTTAAAAACAACTCATTCTTATCATTTAGTAGATCCAAGTCCTTGGCCAATCGTAGCTGCTTTTTCTGCCTTTATGCTAACAACTGGAGGTGTTCTTTATATGCAACGCTTTGTTGGTGGGTGGAGTCTTTTTTTAACAGGATTTGTAGGATTGTTATACGTTATGTATACTTGGTGGCGAGACGTGATAAGAGAAGCAACTTTTGAAGACACTCATACCCAAGTAGTTCAAAAAGGATTGCGACTAGGTATGATTCTTTTTATCGTTTCAGAGGTAATGTTTTTCTTTGCTTTTTTTTGGGCATTTTTTCATTCAAGCATTGCACCAGTTTATAATGTAGGAGGGGTATGGCCACCTAAAGCTATTACCACAATTAATACATATACAGTTCCATTAACAAACACATTTTTCTTGTTAACCTCTGGGGCGACTGTAACATGGGCACATCACGCTATTCTTGCTAGAGCAAAGCGACATACTATTATTGCTTTAATTTTCACACTAGTTTTAGCAGCGCTGTTTACAGGTCTGCAGGGTGTTGAGTATTTTAATGCGCCATTTAATATCAGTGATGGCGTGTACGGTTCGTGTTTTTACATGGCTACAGGTTTTCACGGTTTTCACGTGTTTGTCGGGACAATAGCTTTGTTTATTTCTTTCGTACGTGTAATTTTAAATCATTTTACAAATAAGCATCATTTCGGATTTGAATCAGCAATTTGGTATTGGCATTTCGTTGATGTTGTATGGTTATTCTTATTTGTTAATGTTTATTGGTGGAGTAACAAATAATTTAAAATTTTATAAAATTCAATTGGGTCTATACATCCCATCTTAAAAAACTATGACAATATTTGAATATTCAATAGTTGCAAAAGACTATTTAGCTCTTCTTATTATGTTGGTAATTGCTGTTCTTTTAACAGTTGTTATACTTGTTTTTTCTTATCTATTAGTACGACAAAATCCAGATTCAGAAAAACTTACCGCTTACGAATGTGGTTTTGAGCCTTATGAAGACAGTCGTCATATTTTTGATGTTCGGTTTTGTGTGATCGCAATTCTGTTTGTTATCTTTGATATTGAAATGCTTTTTTTAATTCCATGGTGTGTTTCTTTATCAAAATTAACGCTTCTTGGATTCTGGTCGATGATTGACTTTTTATTTGAACTTGGAATTGGCTTTTTCTATGTATGGTATGTAAATGCTTTGGACTGGGAATAAAACAGTAAAAAAAATTATTTAACTATGTTATTATTATCGTATTTAACATCAACATTATGGTTTGGTGATGCGGCTGTCGCGTATCAATTAGGCTTTCAGGATCCTGCAACAACAACAATGGAAGGTATTTACTTGTTTAATTTACATCTTCTATTTGTAATTATCAGCATTGTAATCGTGGTAGGTTGGTTACTTCTTTCAGTTCTAACGAATTTTACAGAATTTGATAATACTAATGTCGCAAATTTTACTCACTCAAACGCAGTTGAAATTATTTGGACTACGATTCCTGCCTTGATTTTATTAAGTTTGGCATCGCCATCTTTTTCATTGCTATATAGCTTGGATGAAATTTCAAATCCAGAATTGACGTTAAAAATCTTAGGACATCAGTGGTATTGGAGTTATGAAATTTCTGATTTTAACTCTTGTTCAGAATCAAGTCAAAGTTTAAAATACTCAAGTTACATGCTGACAAATGAGTTTTTACAAGAAAATAATTCTATTGGTTTTTTTAGAGTTCTAGAAACTAACAAGAGAGTTGTTTTGCCAACAAATACTCATTTAAGACTTTTAATAACAGCAGTAGACGTGTTGCATAGTTGGACAATTCCTTCTTTTGGGGTAAAAGTTGATGCTTGTCCAGGAAGATTAAATCAAGCAAATTTATTTATAAAGCGTTTTGGCGTTTTTTTTGGTCAATGTAGCGAAATTTGCGGGGTTAATCATGGTTTTATGCCAATTGTTCTTTTAGCTATGCCTTCCGTTCAATACCATTATCTTATTATGACTAATTTACATTTTAATTAATTTATTTAAAGCTTATAGCTCAGTTGGTTAGAGCATGTGCCTGATAAGCGCAAGGTCGGTAGTTCAAGTCTACTTAAGCTTAAAAATTTAAACCTTCGTAATTATGTAAGGTTTTTTATTGTGTTTAAACATGATTGCAAAAAAAAATATTGTTCGAAAAATAAAAAATTTCACTATTAACTTTGGTCCTCAACACCCTGCAGCACATGGAGTTTTAAGACTTTTATTAGAGCTATCAGGTGAAACTGTTATAAAAGCTACACCACATATTGGATTATTGCATAGAGGAACGGAAAAATTAATTGAATATAAAAATTATTTACAAGCGTTGCCTTATTTTGACCGATTGGACTACGTTTCTATGCTTGCTCAAGAACATTCATATTGTTTGGCTATTGAAAATTTAATTAATTGCAAAGTACCAGAGAGAGCTCAGTATATCCGAGTCATTTTTGCAGAAATTACTCGGATATTGAATCACTTGTTGGCCGTAGGTTGTCATGCTATGGATGTAGGAGCGATGACACCTATGTTATGGGCCTTTGAAGAACGTGAAAAATTAATGGAATTCTATGAAAGAGTTTCGGGGGCAAGAATGCACGCTGCGTATTTCCGGCCCGGAGGAGTTCAATCTGATCTTCCTGCAGGACTTTTATCTGATATTTTTATTTTTGTTTCACAGTTCAAAACAAAAATTGTTGAAATTGAAGAGATGTTAAATGAAAATCGAATTTGGAAACAAAGATTAGTTGACGTTGGAGTTGTTACTGCAAAAGACGCCATGGATTGGGGTTTTAGCGGTGTCATGTTAAGAGGTTCAGGAATTTGCTGGGATTTAAGAAAAAGTCAGCCTTATGAAGTTTATGATCGAATTAATTTTAATATTCCGGTTGGGCGTAACGGAGATTGTTATGATAGATACTTAGTACGAATATTAGAAATGAAACAATCTTTAAATATTATTTTGCAATGCCTTGAACAAATTCCTTATGGAACAATTAAAACAAACGATAATAAAATTGCTCCACCAACAAGAGCCGAGTTAAAACAATCAATGGAAGCTTTAATTCATCACTTTAAAATCTATACCAATGGAATTAGTATTCCAAGCAATGAAACATATGTTGGGACTGAAGCTCCTAAAGGCGAGTTTGGTGTGTATCTAGTTTCTAACAATACAAATAAACCTTTTCGATGTAAAATCAAAGCACCTGGCTTTTCTCATCTACAAGCATTAAATCATATGGCGAAAGGTCATATGATCGCTGACGTTGTAACTATAATTGGGACTCAAGATATTGTTTTTGGAGAAATTGATCGATAAAATAGAAGAGATGATTGATATTAAAACGATTAAAATCTTATCTGATGGGACTCTTAATTTTGCTATTGTAGGTTTAAAATCTTTAAAACAAATAAAATTTTATGAAAAAGATTATAAAAATCACTTAAAATTTAGAAGGCCTACTAAATATTCTTCTACTCGAAATGTAACCAAAAATGCTTTTAAATCAAAGTATAAGCTTTAAAAACCAGCATGTTAATTAGTTATCACGATATTGTGAAAGTTCTTCCTGTAATTCAAATTGAGCTATATGGCATTCAACACTGTTTGTTGATTCAAGTAAATCTTTTAAAAAACATTTTATTAGTTCTTAAATATCATTTTCGTTTTCAATTCAAAGTTCTTACATGCATTTCTGGCTTAGACTATCCTGATAATTTATATCGATTTAAGGTTGCATACGAATTATTAAGCATTAAATACAACGCTAGAATACGTATTAAAGTTGTCGTGGATGAGCTTACGCCTGTAAATTCAATTGAGAAAATATTTGCCGGGGCGACTTGGTGGGAGTGTGAAGTCTGGGATATGTTCGGCATATTTTTTTTAGATCAGACAAATATAACTCGTTTGTTAACTGATTACGGTTTTCAAGGATATCCACTAAGAAAAGATTTTCCATTAACCGGCTTTACTGAATCTAGATACAATGTTGTTCAAAGTCGAGTGGTTTATGAAAATGTTGAACTTGCTCAAGAATATAGAGTATTTGATTACATGTCTCCTTGGGAAACCCTTGACAATTCCTAAATTAGCAATATTATGAAAAAATTAATAATAAAAGATAAACAACTTCGTTCTAAAATAAAAAACAACGAAAAGAAATGTTTCGTATTAAAAACAATTTTTCAAAATTCTAACCTATTTAGTCTTCCTCGATGGAATGCATACTCACAACTTAAAAAATTAGGAAAGGTAAGTTCAAAGGTTTCTATAACGTATAGATGTGTTTATACGATAAATCGAAAACGTTTTAACAAGTTTACACCTTTTTCACGACAAGTATTCTTAAAGTTAATTCGTTCTGGAAAACTATCTGGCCTACGTAAATCTAGTTGGTAGGCTTGATTTTATTCAATAATTTAATGTAGATAATTAAGTTATTTTATTTAAAA